GGGTACTTGAAGTCGAAGTCCAGAAAGTTTTTAAAAATAACCAAATTCTAATTAAAGTTAGAATAAAGCAAAAAGTCCCATTTTTCACTTGTTATAAGTCATTACTGACAGTCCAAAATTGAAGGAATTATTGAAGTTGGGCTATAACCACGATGAATTCCTCATTTTTTTTTACTTTCCCTTCAACTGACCCATTTTTGAATTTGAACTTCGGATTAATTGGATCTTAAATGTTCAATGTCCCTTGAACAAATAAAAGAGTTATGTTATATATGTTATAACATATGTGTTTTTCATTTTTTATATTATATTATTTAATATCTGTATGTGCTTTTTTCCAGTTAAATAATTAACTAAATTGAGAAAAAAGACTCAAAATTCAAAATACTACTTAATACTAAAAAAAAAAAAAAAATGATTAATTTGAATATTCTTTCATTTTCATATTTTTCATTTTAATATTTTATAGTATATTTTATAGTATTTTCTATAGTATTATATTACTAATACTAAGAAAATACACTTGGAATGGAGATAAAAATTGTCTTTATTGTTACTTCAATAACTTCAATAACAAGTATCTTTGATTTGATATAATAAAAACAAAAAATGAAATCATTTGATCTATGAAATGATTGATTCGAAATGATTGATTCATCAGAAGTAATGTAATTGAAGAAGTAATGTAATAACCCGGCCTGGTTAAGTACTGGCCGGGGGAATGGACTTTTTTTACAAAATGAAAATCAAGGAAGTAAGGTTTTTCAATTTAAATCTTTTTTACTTCGCCTGTCACACCACATAAAAAATTTAAAATTTGAATTGGGAGAGATGGCTGAGTGGACTAAAGCGACAGATTGCTAATCCGTTGTACGAGTTATTTGTACCGAGGGTTCGAATCCCTCTCTCTCCGCTCCCCTCGATCGCTTCAGACTTTCAAAATTTTTTTTTTATTCCTCACGTCCAGGATTACGGCCCGGATCATTAGATAAGAATCCAAAGATGAAGAGAGAAACAAAAAATATGACTACTGTGTAAACAAAGAGTTTGAGAGTAAGCATTACACAATCTCCAAGATTTTTTTTGAAAAGGGAAATGGATTGCCTATTTTTTATCACATACACTATGTTGACTATAGTGCCCCAAAAAGAAACCAAAAAGAAAATGAAGTCTTTTCTTGAAAAAGGTAATTTTTACTAATTTTTTGTTTTTGTAATGTAATAATAATAAGAAAAACAAGATTCTGATTCCTTCATTACCAAAAATTTTTGGTATTTTTGGTCATATCCATTATTTGGTATTGTGGGGTCTTTAGAAAGTTCTTGTTTACTGGAAGGTCAGAACGAGGAAATAAATTGATCAAAACACCGTGCGATTATTCAATATAATACAAGAGCAAGAATTTCTATTTTCGAATGGAGGGTTCATAATGTAAAATTTATAAGATCTTACAAATCAAATTTTTAGAAAATTTGTTTCATATAAATCATGAATTTTTCGGAGCATTAAAGATTTTATCGAAAACTTACAGCAGCTTGCCAAACAAAGGCTAAGAGCAAAAATAGTACAGGTATGACAGGCATAACATCTACGATAGGATTGAAAAAGGCATAAGCCTCGGGCAATTTGCCGAAGAAAAAACTACTCGAAGAAAGGGTAGAATTAAGACAGATACAGATTAAACTAAAGATATTAAGCATAACAAACATTTCATTCTTATAGATTAGAAAATTAGATTTTGATTTTTTTCTTTTTATGAGGGAAAAATGAAAAGGTAGGTAAAAAAACCTTCTTGTTCTTCGAATGCTCTCAAATCAAAAATCTTCCCTTTCGTTCTCAAATGAGAATACAAGGAATTTTAGTTTCATACAATATCTTAATTTAATTTTATGGAATGATCAATCATTTTTTTCTATATTTTCATGTGTTGAATCCTAGCAGTAATATATTTCATATATATTTGAATTGGGATTGACGAACGACTAATACCAATATTAGTCTTTATTAGTATCAAAGAGAAATTCGAAATCGAAATGGGGCGTGGCCAAGTGGTAAGGCAACGGGTTTTGGTCCCGTTATTCGGAGGTTCGAATCCTTCCGTCCCAGAGCGTCTACATGAGAAAGGAAAGATTCTTCTCTTTAACAAATTTTAAGTTTGGAAATTTTTTTCTTTAATCTTGGATATAGTGTCACCTTTTGTTCTGATTTTTCTATAAAAATCAAACTTTTTTCATTTAGTTTTTCACAAATGTGATTGAGTGTACGGGCAGAAATAAAGATATTTCATTGAATTCTAAATTCAAAACAATTTTTGGGTATATCATTAAGAGACTACTATTTTAATAGTCATATTGAAGTAAGTTACTTAGGAAAACTCTTTTTTCCATGAAATCTGAATTCTCGTATTATGTAATTCATTATGGAATTCTGAATTGAAAGAGAAAAAAAGATTCTTTTCTATTTCATACTCATGAAAACAAATTTTTTTTTTCTTTTTTTATGTAAGTAAGAACAGAAAAATAAGTAAGAACAGAAAAACTTAAATCATAGTCTAAGTCATAAATTTTTTTATATATTTTATATTATATACAGAAATATTAGATATACAGAAATATTAGAATCATTTTTTCTCGAGCCGTATGAGGAGAAAACCTCTTATACGTTTCTAGGGGGGGTTATTTATCTATATCTATCCCAATGAGCGATCTATCAAATCGTTGCAATTGATGTTCGATCCCGACGAGAAGGAAGAGATCTTCGAAAGATGGGTTTTTATGATCCAATGAAAAATCAAACTTATTTAAATGTTCCTGCTATTCGTTATTTCCTTGAAAAAGGTGCTCAACCTACAGGAACTGTTCATGATATTTTAAGAAAAGCAGAATTTAAAAAAGAATTCATAAAATAAATAAAAAAATTAGAAAAAAGAAAGGTAACTAGTATAAATTTGTGTGGTAATTATTTTCTCACAATTGTTCTTTTCTTGTTCTATATTATATTATGTTTTATATTTTCCATATTTATTGTTGTGCCAATCCAACACAAATCCTTATTTTATGTAATTTTTTTTATTTCATTTTTTTCTCAACAATTTATTCATATTGACAATGATGTGTCGAACAAATATAATTCAATCGTAGATAAATGGATCTGTTTATTTCGATCCTTATTTATTTATGGGTTTTTCCTTTACTTCATTCAAATTATGGGTTTGCCGAATTTACTATTTATTATATAAGATATATTTTTTTTTTAACGAAAATCAAAATTTTTTTCTATTTTCTAAAAAAGGGGGTGGTCCTTAAATGTAAATTTTTACATTTTTCTGTCTTTAATTTAATCCAATCCACTTTGCTATTTTGTTTAATTGATCATCTAATCTTTCCTTTATATTTCTTTTGAATTCAAAATTCAATGTTTTTACGTAGTTGTATAGTTCAATTCCATTTTTTCCACTTGTATATACATATTTATCTGGGTTGCTAACTCAATGGTAGAGTACTCGGCTTTTAAGTGCGATTATGGTTTTTTACACATTTGAATGAAGTAACGAATTCGTCCAGACTTTTGGTAGAGTCTATAAGACCACGACTGATCCTGAAAGGTAATGGATGGAAAAAACCGCATGTCGTAATAAAATAATAAGAAAAAATGGAATTGCATTTTCATTTTTTCTTATTATATTCTTTCTTATTTTTTTTTTTTTTTTTTTAAGAAATTCACAGTTCGAGTTTGGTCTAGTGAATAAATGGATAGAGCTCTATGGCTCTAATTCTGGTAAAATAAAAAAAAAAAGCAACGAGCTTTTATTCTTAATTTGAATAATTTCCCGATCTAATTAAACGTTAAAAATAACTTAGTCCCTGATGTAGGGAAGGGGTCTCCTGTAAATGGACCTTTGATTCTTTTTTTTAAGAAAAAAAAAATCCTACATATTTTCTATTATGGATTGGAAACTAATGTGTAGAAGAAACAGTATACTGACAAAAAAAATTTCCAAAGTCAAAAGAGCGATCGGGTTGCAAAAATAAAAGATTTTTTATCCTCTGATAATTTATTTAATAGAACGAAGATAAACCTATTGGATAGTGGAAGGGGAGAGGAAAAAGATCTGTTGATTGGACTCTGTATTTCCGGGGTATATATTTTTTTCATACATGATACATACTCTGTTCTGACCGTATTGCACTATGTATAATTTGATAATACAAGAAATACCTATTGTTTCTGGTTCAAGTAGAAATTGAAGTCAATGGAAGAATTACAAGGATATTTAGAAAAAGGTAGATCTTGGCAACAATATTTCCTATATCCGTTACTCTTTCAGGAGTATATTTATGCACTTGCTCATGATCATGATTTAAATGGTTTGATTTTTTATGAATCCGTAGAAGTTTTTGGTTATGATAATAAATCTATTGGTTATGATAATAAATCTAGTTTATCACTTGTAAAACGTTTAATTACTCGAATCTATCAAAAGAATTCTTTGATTTCTTCGGTTAATTATTCTAACCAAAATTTTTTTATTGGTCACACTCACAACATTTTTTTTTATTCTCATTTTTATTCTCAAATTATATCAGAAAGTTTTGCAATTATTGTGGAAATTCCATTTTCCTTGCGATTAGTATCTTATTTAGAAAAAAAAGAAATACCAAAATATCATAATTTACGATCAATTCATTCAATTTTTCCCTTTTTAGAGGACAAATTATTGCATTTAAATTATGTTTTCGATATACTAATACCTCATCGCATCCATATGGAAATCTTGGTTCAAATCCTTCAGTGCGGGATTCAAGATGTTCCCTTTTTACACTTATTGCAATTCTTTCTTCACGAATACCATAATCGGAATAATCTATCCATTACTCAGAAGAAATCTATTTTTGTTTTTTCGAAAGAAAATAAAAGATTCTTTTGGTTCCTATATAATTCTTATGTATTTGAGTGCGAAATTTTATTAGTGCTTATTCGTAAACAATCCTCTTATTTAC